TAAATAATAAAAAATTTATTAAATATTAAATTGAATTAAATATTCCATTTTTTTAAATAATAGGTCTCTTTTTTCTTGTTTTTAGTCCAGCAAAGTAAATGGAAATAGTAAAGAAAAAAAGCAAGAAAAAATAATATTAAAATAATAATAAGAACTCACATTTTGATTCTATTTTGACTCTATATCATAAGAATGGAAATAGTTCTTCTTATTATTGTTGTTGCTTTAATAACAAGCCTTTTTGTTTTCAAATCAGATAAATTTTTTTATATCTATGATTCAGTGGAACAAAACAAAAAAGGGCCCGGATAGGTACTGACCTATCCGGCCGTGGGAATAAAAAGGCCCTTTTGAACAAACTCAAAGAAATATTCTTTTTTTTCTATATTTCTATTGGAAATATATTTTTCGAGCCCTTACTTTATGGAATTGGAATTGCTGATAAAAGTTGTATATATCTATATAATAAAAAGAGATAAAAAAATAATAAAGAAAGATAAAGAAAGACTTTTTCAATCTTTACTTTATGTATGGGAGAGATGGCTGAGTGGACTAAAGCGGCGGATTGCTAATCCGTTGTACGAGTTATTCGTACCGAGGGTTCGAATCCCTCTCTTTCCGTTTCCGTTGATGAATTGTTTTTTATCTTTCGAATTTTTCGACCCCTTTTTCTTTTTTCATAGTTAAAGGTGTGGAAAAGATAAAATCCGAAGAAAATTTTTAAATCAAGTAAGACAAATGCCTTTATTTTGTATTCTTCATTCTTCACGCCCAGGATTACGTCCTGGATCATTAGATAGGAATCCGAAGATGAAAAGAGAAACAAAGAATATGACTACTGTGTAAACGAAGAGTTTGAGAGTAAGCATTACACAATCTCCAAGATCATTTTTGGGGAAAAAGAGAATAGATTCTCCATTTTTATACCACATATCCTTACTATTTTGACACCAAGATATGAGAAGTAGTTTCTAGAAATGGAAAATAATTTTCAAAAACTCATTTGTAATTAAGAGTCTTTCATTGCCAAAATTTTCTTTCATACCCACAATTAGATATTGTGGGGAACTCTAATAGTGCCTTTCACTAGAAAAAGGAAAGGGTTAGAATGAGCTGATACAGATTTATCGCGACTATCCAATACTTTTACTTTCAATGTTTTAATTTGATTGAGGGTTCATAATCTAAGATTTTTCTAATCTTATCAATTGTTAGAATTTTTTTTCTCGGAGAAATCATGAATTTTTCTAGGGCAGTATTAAATATTTCATCGAAAACTTACAGCGGCTTGCCAAACAAAGGCTAAAAGAAAAAAGAGCACAGGTATCACTGGCATAACATCTACGATTGGATTCAAAAAAGCATAGGCTTCGGGCAATTTGGCGAAGAAAAAATTACTCGAATAAAGGGCAGAATTAAGACAGATACAGATCAAACTAAAGATATTAAGCATAACAAACATTTTGTTCTTGGAGATAATTGAATTTTGATTGAGTTATTGATATGGTATCAATATAAGGGAAAAAAGAATAAAGTAGGGTAGACCAAAAAATCCTTAGTTTTCTTTTAACTCACCCAATCAAGAATACTTCAAGTCTCAAAAGAGAATCGAAGAAATCATACTTTCATAAATATCTTAATTGAATTATATGTAATGATCAATAAATTCAGTTTAATTCTATGTCTACACGTGTCAAAATACTATCAACAATCTAATCTATTCCATACATATTTGTACTGGAATTGACGAACGACTAATAACAATATTAGTGTTTATTAGTGTCGACTAGAAATCTAAATGGGGCGTGGCCAAGTGGTAAGGCAACGGGTTTTGGTCCCGCTATTCGGAGGTTCGAATCCTTCCGTCCCAGAGCATACCAATTATATCAGAATAAAGATTGCTTTTTGTTTTAAATCCTCTGTTTAAGAGTCTAATATTGGATAGAGTGTGATTCTATTATTGTTTCTTATTTTGAATCATTCTTCTCTGAATCATATCTTTTTTACAAGCTCAATCAAGTGGAAATGACATGTAGACGTACCTGATTCTATTTGTCAGTCGGGGAACATAGATCATGATTACAAAAGTTTGAATTTGAATTCAAAAAAAGTCGGAGGGACCTTTCATTCTATGGCATCCCCTTCATTTCATATTGAAGGTTAGTTACTTAGAAAAACCTTACGTTTCAGATCCATCTGAATTCGCAATGATGCATTCTAGATCGAAATCCGAAAGAAAAGCCCCTATATATTCCCTGTCTATTATTCCCTATCCCTTCCTTAAATGAGAATGAGATAGCCTAATTATTAATTCTCTGTGGATTATTTTATTATAAAATAAACAAGAGGGTTTTCTTGGTACTAATGGAATTCAATTAAGTCTCTTAAGGATGGGTTAGGGGAAACTCAAAATAGGAACAAAGAGACCCGTTTGGCTTTGTACCTGGACAAGATAATCTAGCATCCCGTAAAAGAGGATCTTTTTTTTTTATTTTTGATTCATCATCGCATATTATTCGTGAAATAGATCAGCAGTGGAAGGTATCAATTTCAATATCCATGTCTGTACAAATCTCATTAACAAACAATCAAGTTACATATGTAACAGATCCTTTTTCTTTGGACCTCGGTTTTAGGGATTTCGTCTTTGGCTCTAATGAATTGTTGTAAATCTATAATTGAGACGGGGCAATTCATACATTCTATTTACTTTTTTTTTACTTTATGGAAAGATTCTTATGGAAAAATTACAGGATGTATGTATTTTTTATCGTTCTATTTCATCGACAATGAGGTTTCTATTTTCGTGAAAAAGATTTATGATCTTTTCAATTTATTAAATTCAACTATTTAACATAGAATATCCATAATTACTTCCAGTAACAATTGTTCAGTCTAAGATACAGAAATCTCCTATTCTTTCGGTTCTTATTTTATTAATCATATGAAAGAATAACGCTCTAAATCTTCTTCATGAAAAAAACGAAGAGAAATTAAATTGGATTTGTTTTTGATCTATCTATTTGCTTTAAATCATTGTTGGTTCAGTTCAAAATGAAACATAGATTATCTCTCTTATAAGGATGAAATGTGGTTTTTATTGTTTGTAAAACTTTATTCAACTCAAATGCTGATGTAATGATGTCTAAGTAGTCAATTTTTTTTTTCAATTCAATATTTGTAATGATTTATTATTAGATTAGTCTTTCGTACTTGAAGAACTATTAGATTGGCGAATCTATCCTATTGGCTCACTTGAAGATGCAGATTCAAAAATAACTCATTTATTTGAGTATCCTTTTATTTTCAATTTTTTTTTAATGTAAATGTCTATTATACCCTATTATGTATATTATATTCTATTATGTATAAAAAAATATTATATATATATTATTTTAAAAATGAATTTAGAATTAGATTCTAAAATAATAATATTATATTTTATTTATAATATCTAGTATTTTATGATATCTATAATAATATAGAATTATAGATATTCTATCATTATGATTATTATGAATATAATATTTCTATATTTTAATTATAGGAAAATTATATTATAGATATTAGAATATCTAATTTTATAGATATAAAAATAAAAGGTATCAAAATATAAATCATTTTATAGATAGATAATCTATCTAGATTAGAGTTAGAGATATAAGAAAGAAAATCTAATAAAAAAATGTTCCACTCATACAATAAAATATGGGGTTAAGTTGAATTCTTGATGAGACATCTTCAGAAAAATATCTACACACCCATAAACATAAAAAAGCATAAAAAAAAAAAAAAGAAACAAGTATAGATTACTATGTACCGACTAAAACAATGACTATTCATGGTTCCATAATTGAATCAATTACATACCGGCTCCAAACTAGAGGAATGTTATGGTAAAACTTCGTTTGAAACGATGTGGTAGAAAGCAACGTGCGACTTGAAGGACATGATCAGTTGTGGATTTTTACACCCACCATTTTTTTTTATATTCAAATTATATTATATAGTTATATAGGAATGAAGGTGCTCTTGGCTCGACATCGTTTGTTCTGCTCCACTAGAACCCTCTTTTTATTGGGTTGTAATATGTAAATAGCACATGATGGAGCTCGAGTAGAAAGTATTGATTCATTTCTCAGGGGCAAAGATCTAGGGTTAGTGCCAATCAAGAAGTTGGAAATACTTTGTAAATATATCTTCGATATAGAAATCGAAAGGATAGAATTCAAGCAAGTTTAGAAAATTTGTTGGAATTTGTAGAACACTTTCGATCAAAAGTGTATCGTGCGGGAATCAACTGATTCTTTGATAAAAAGAAATCACAAAAAAAGGTATGTTGCTGCCATTTTGAAAGGATTAAGGATCATCGAAGTAATGTCTAAACCCAATGATTTAAAACAGAAATTAAGGATCCCGGAACAAGGAAACACCGTTTTCAATTGTCTCAAAAACTAAGATTAGGATCAGAATGACGAATACAATAGATTTGAAACGAGACAAATAAAAAGGGGGTTAGAGACCGCTCAATAAATGAAATGCCTAAGGGTTGTCCTTTGAGCTATTTGAGAGTTATCCAACTTGAGTTATGAGTACAAATGATTTTTTTTGGGGGGGGGAAAGAAGAACAAAAAAAGGACTTAAATCATAGTCTAATGAATTTGATGATTTTATAGATCGATTTGCCATTAGAATTCTATACATCAACATAACTTTGAATCATTTTTTCTCGAGCCGTACGAGGAGAAAACTTCTTATACGTTTCTAGGGGGGGTATTGTTCACCTACATCTATCCCAATGAGCCATCTATCGAATCGTTGCAATTGATGCTCGATCCCGAAGAGAAGGAAGAGATCTTCGGAAAGTGGGTTTTTATGATCCGATAAAGAATCAAACTTATTCAAATGTTCCTGCTATTCTATATTTCCTTGGAAAAGGAGCTCAACCTACAGGAACTGTTCATGATATTTCAAAGAAAGCTGAGGTTTTTACGGAACTT